GCTAGTGTAGCTTAATTAAAGCATAACACTGAAGATGTTAAGATGGGCCCTAGAAAGCCCCGCAGGCACAAAGGTTTGGTCCTGGCCTTTCCAACAACTCTAGCTTAACTTACACATGCAAGTATCCGCACCCCCGTGAGAATGCCCCACAGTTCCCTGCCTGGGAACAAGGAGCTGGTATCAGGCACACTTCTGCAGCCCACGACGCCTTGCTTAGCCACACCCCCAAGGGAATTCAGCAGTGACAAACATTAAGCCATAAGTGAAAACTTGACTTAGTCAAAGCTAAGAGGGCCGGTAAAACTCGTGCCAGCCACCGCGGTTATACGAGAGGCCCAAGTTGTTAGACATCGGCGTAAAGCGTGGTTAAGACAATTTCAATACTAAAGCCAAACACCTTCCACACTGTTATACGTTCACGAAGACAGGAAGCCCAATCACGAAAGTAGCTTTACAATACCTGAACCCACGAAAGCTAGGGCACAAACTGGGATTAGATACCCCACTATGCCTAGCCGTAAACATAGACAGTTCACATACCCCACTGTCCGCCCGGGTACTACGAGCATCAGCTTAAAACCCAAAGGACTTGGCGGTGCTTTAAACCCACCTAGAGGAGCCTGTTCTAGAACCGATAATCCCCGTTCAACCTCACCCTTCCTTGTTCTTTCCGCCTATATACCACCGTCGTCAGTTTACCCTGTGAAGGCCAAACAGTAAGCACAATCGGCACAGCCCAAAACGTCAGGTCGAGGTGTAGCGTATGGAAGGGGAAGAAATGGGCTACATTCCCTGATACCAGGGCACACGGATTATATGCTGAAACGCATATCTGAAGGAGGATTTAGCAGTAAGCAGGAAGTAGAGTGTCCCGCTGAAACCGGCTCTGAAGCGCGCACACACCGCCCGTCACTCTCCCCAAGCTAAGATTCTTAACATATCTAAAACCCTACAACTGTAAAGGGGAGGCAAGTCGTAACATGGTAAGTGTACCGGAAGGTGCACTTGGAACAAATACACCAGAGTATAGCTAAGACAGAAAAGCATCTCCCTTACACTGAGAAGTCATCCGTGCAAATCGGATTACCCTGACGCTAAAAAGCTAGCCCACACACCCAAAAACAACAAATCACTGTTTATATCCCCAAACAAATTAATCAGCCAAATAACAAACCATTTTTCCCCCCTAGTATAGGCGATAGAAAAGGAACCTTGGAGCAATAGATAAAGTACCGCAAGGGAAAGCTGAAAGAGAAATGAAACAACCCAGTTAAGCTTAAAAAAGCAGAGATTCCAACTCGTACCTTTTGCATCATGAATTAGCTAGTAAGATTCAAGCAAAGAGCACTTTAGTTTGCCTCCCCGAAACTAAGTGAGCTACTCCAAGATAGCCTAGTAATAGGGCGAACCCGTCTCTGTGGCAAAAGAGTGGGAAAAGCTTCGAGTAGTGGTGACAGACCTATCGAACTTAGTTATAGCTGGTTGCCTGAGAACTGGATAGAAGTTCAGCCTCCTGGCTTCTCCCCTCACATCTAACCTTACCCTTTAGACACACATAAGAAACCAGGAGAGTTAATCAAAGGGGGTACAGCCCCTTTAATACAAGACACAACTTTCTCAGGAGGATAAAGATCATAATTTTAATAAGGAACAATGTCTAGGTGGGCCTAAAAGCAGCCACCCTAACAGAAAGCGTTAAAGCTCAGACATACTATTTTGTCCCCCTATTCTGATAACCTAATCTTAACCCCCTAACCTTATCAGGCCATTCCATGCAATCATGGAAGAGATTATGCTAGTATGAGTAATAAGAGAGCGCTTACGACTCTCTCCCTGCACAAGTGTAAGTCGGAATGGACAACCCACCGAACCTTAACGGCCCCAAACAAAGAGGGTAATGGACTACAAACCAAACAACCAGAAAACCATCCAATTAATCTAACCGTTAATCCTACACTGGTGTGCTTCCAAGGAAAGACTAAAAGAAAGAAAAGGAACTCGGCAAACACATCAAGCCTCGCCTGTTTACCAAAAACATCGCCTCTTGCAAAATTAACAAATAAGAGGTCCCGCCTGCCCTGTGACTATACGTTTAACGGCCGCGGTATTTTGACCGTGCAAAGGTAGCGCAATCACTTGTCTTTTAAATGGAGACCCGTATGAATGGCACAACGAGGGCTTAACTGTCTCTTCTTTCAAGTCAATGAAATTGATCTCCCCGTGCAGAAGCGGGGATACGCACATAAGACGAGAAGACCCTGTGGAGCTTTAGGCACCAAGGCAGAATATGTTAAGTACCCCGAACTAACGATTAAAACAAGTTATAACCTGCCCTAATGCCTTCGGTTGGGGCGACCGCGGGGAAATGAAAAACCCCCATGTGGAATGGGAACACAACTCCTACAACTAAGAGCCCCCGCTCTAAGCAACAGAACCTCTGACTAATAAGATCCGGCAATGCCGATCAACGGACCAAGTTACCCCAGGGATAACAGCGCAATCCCCTTCTAGAGCCCATATCGACAAGGGGGTTTACGACCTCGATGTTGGATCAGGACATCCTAATGGTGCAGCCGCTATTAAGGGTTCGTTTGTTCAACGATTAAAGTCCTACGTGATCTGAGTTCAGACCGGAGTAATCCAGGTCAGTTTCCATCTATGAAATGTTCTTCCCTAGTACGAAAGGACCGGAAAGAAGAAGCCTATGCTTAAAGTACGCCTCCCCCGCATCTACTGATTCCAACTCAAGTAGACAAGTGGACATAACCCTCCCTCCGACCCGCCCAAGAAAATGGCATGTTGAGGTGGCAGAGCACGGTTTCATTGCAAAAGATTTAAGCTCTTTATACAGAGGTTCAAATCCTCTCCTCTACTATGATCTCAACACTAGTAACGCACATCATTAACCCATTAGCCTTTATCGTTCCAGTCCTCTTAGCCGTTGCCTTCCTAACCCTGCTTGAACGAAAAGTATTAGGGTATATACAGTTTCGAAAGGGCCCAAATATCGTAGGCCCCTACGGACTTCTCCAACCCATTGCCGATGGCATCAAACTGTTCATCAAAGAACCCATTCGACCCGTAACCTCATCCCCCCTCCTATTCCTAGTTACACCTATTATAGCCCTCACACTAGCCCTAACCCTATGAGCGCCCATACCCATACCACACCCAGTGATTGACCTTAACCTAGGGGTCCTGTTCATCCTCGCCCTCTCAAGCCTCGCGGTCTATTCTATCCTGGGATCAGGATGAGCTTCCAACTCAAAGTATGCCCTCATTGGAGCTCTCCGAGCCGTAGCTCAAACTATCTCATATGAGGTTAGCCTCGGACTAATTCTTCTAAACGCAATTATCTTTACCGGAGGCTTTACACTACAAACCTTTAGCATCGCCCAAGAAAGCGTATGATTGATTCTACCAGCCTGACCCCTAGCAGCTATGTGATATATTTCGACGCTAGCAGAAACCAACCGAGCCCCTTTTGATCTAACAGAAGGCGAATCAGAACTAGTCTCAGGCTTCAACGTAGAATACGCCGGAGGCCCCTTCGCACTATTCTTCCTAGCAGAATATTCCAATATCCTTCTCATAAACACCCTATCTGCCACCCTCTTCCTAGGAGCCACTTACTTCCCCTCCTTCCCTATATTCACAACAACTAACCTCATAATTAAAGCAACCCTCCTCTCAGTCGTATTCCTATGAGTGCGAGCCTCCTACCCCCGATTCCGATACGACCAACTCATACACCTTATCTGAAAAAACTTCCTCCCTCTGACACTAGCACTAGTTATTTGACACTTATCAGTACCTATTGCATTTGCAGGATTGCCTCCTCAAATGTAAACAGGAGCTGTGCCTGAAACAAAGGGCCACTTTGATAGAGTGAATCATGAGGGTTAAAGTCCCTCCAACTCCTTAGAAAGAAGGGGTTCGAACCCTACCTGGAGAGATCAAAACTCCCAGTGCTTCCACTACACCACTTCCTAGTAGAATCAGCTAATTAAAGCTTTCGGGCCCATACCCCGAACATGTTGGTTAAAGTCCTTCTTCTGCTAATGACCGTTATTACGCTCACCATCCTTCTCTTTGCACTCGGTACTGGCACCACCCTCACATTCGTGAGCTCCCATTGGCTCCTGGCCTGAATGGGCTTAGAAATCAGCACCCTCGCCATCTTACCCCTTATAGCCCAACAACACCACCCCCGAGCCGTTGAAGCAGCTACTAAATATTTCCTTATTCAAGCGACAGCAGCTGCCGTACTTCTATTTGCAAGCACCACCAACGCCTGAATCTCAGGGCACTGAGACATCCAACAAACAAGCCACCCGCTACCTCTAACCTTAGTCACACTAGCCTTAGCCCTCAAAATTGGACTTGCTCCCCTCCACTCCTGACAACCCGAAGTCCTCCAAGGACTAGGACTAAATACAGGCATTATTTTAGCCACCTGACAAAAACTAGCCCCCTTTGCTATTCTCACCCAAATCCAAACCCCTAACTCGCCCCTCCTTATCATCCTAGGCATCACCTCAATTTTTGCTGGAGGCTGAGGAGGGCTTAACCAAACCCAACTACGAAAAGTACTCGGCTACTCCTCAATTGCCCACCTGGGTTGAATAATCCTCGTACTACAATACTCCCGCCCTCTAGCCCTGCTTGCCCTCTTACTCTACATTATCGTAACTTACGCCACATTCACCCTCTTTATCCTTAAAAACGTTACCTCCGTAAAAGCACTATTTGCCCTCGGGGCAAAAAACCCCATCCTTACCACCCTACTACCCTTCTTGCTCCTATCCCTGGCTAGTCTCCCACCACTAACCGGCTTCCTAGCAAAACTGCTTATCCTAAAAGAACTTGCTAAGCAAGGCCTGGCCCCGACAGCAGCCTTGGCTATTATGGGCACCCTCCTCAGCGCATTCTTCTACGTACGGCTCTCCGTAGCAACAGCCCTCACCCTCGCCCCCAACACTATAACCGGCACAGCCCCCTGACGACTCACATCCACACGACTCACTATGCCAATTTCCATTAGCACTGTACTAGCCGTTGCCCTCCTACCCCTCACCCCCGCCCTACTCGCACTACTTACTTACTAGTGCAAGCCCTAAGTGACTTAGGTTAAACATCTAGACCAAGAGCCTTCAAAGCTCTCAGCGGAGGTGAAAACCCTCCAGCCGCTGTAAGACTTGCGGGATATTACCCCACATCTCCTGCATGCAAAACAGACACTTTAATTAAGCTAAAGCCTTACTAGATAGGTAGGCCTCGATCCTACAAACTCTTAGTTAACAGCTAAGCGCCCAAACCAGCGAGCATCCATCTATCTTTCCCCCGCCTAATTAAACAAATTTTAAGGCGGGGGAAAGCCCCGGCAGACGATTAATCTGCTTCTTCAGATTTGCAATCTAATATGTCTTAAACACCTCGAGGCTTGGCAAGAAGAGGACTCAAACCTCTGTGCATGGGGCTACAATCCACCGCTTAAAACTCAGCCATCTTACCTGTGGCAACTACACGTTGACTTTTTTCGACCAATCATAAAGACATCGGCACCCTCTATTTGTTATTCGGTGCTTGAGCTGGGATAGTAGGAACAGCTTTAAGCCTACTAATCCGAGCGGAACTAAATCAGCCAGGCAGCCTCCTTGGGGACGACCAAATCTATAATGTTATCGTTACAGCACATGCATTTGTAATAATTTTTTTTATAGTAATACCAGCTATAATTGGAGGATTTGGAAACTGACTAGTCCCCCTAATAATTGGGGCCCCCGACATGGCATTCCCCCGAATAAATAACATAAGCTTCTGACTCCTCCCTCCTTCCCTTCTTCTCCTCCTAGCATCTGCTGGAGTAGAAGCCGGAGCCGGCACCGGATGGACAGTATACCCCCCTCTAGCCGGCAACTTAGCCCATGCAGGCGCATCAGTAGACCTAACCATCTTCTCTCTCCACTTAGCAGGGGTTTCCTCAATTCTAGGGGCTATTAATTTTATTACCACTATTATTAACATAAAACCCCCCGCCATCTCTCAATATCAGACACCACTATTCGTCTGAGCAGTATTAATCACGGCAGTCCTATTACTTCTTTCCCTCCCGGTCCTTGCTGCAGGAATTACAATACTCCTCACCGACCGTAACCTAAATACCACCTTCTTTGACCCTGCAGGAGGGGGAGACCCAATCCTTTACCAACACTTATTCTGATTCTTTGGCCACCCAGAGGTGTATATTCTCATCCTTCCAGGGTTCGGAATGATCTCCCACATTGTCGCCTACTACAGTGGTAAAAAAGAACCCTTCGGGTATATGGGAATAGTATGAGCTATGATGGCAATCGGCCTTTTAGGATTCATTGTATGGGCCCACCACATGTTCACAGTCGGAATGGATGTAGACACACGTGCATACTTCACATCCGCTACAATAATTATCGCAATTCCCACTGGCGTTAAAGTCTTCAGCTGACTAGCAACCCTTCACGGAGCCGATATCAAATGGGAAGCACCACTTCTCTGAGCCCTCGGCTTTATTTTCCTTTTCACTGTAGGAGGACTAACAGGTATTATTCTAGCCAACTCATCTTTAGACATCGTCCTTCACGACACATACTACGTAGTAGCCCACTTCCACTACGTACTGTCTATAGGAGCCGTATTCGCCATCCTCGCCGGCTTTGTTCATTGATTCCCTCTGTTTACCGGCTACACACTTCACGAGACCTGAACAAAAGTACACTTCGGAGTAATATTCGCAGGAGTTAATCTGACCTTCTTCCCCCAACATTTCCTTGGCCTAGCTGGAATGCCTCGACGATACTCAGATTACCCCGATGCCTACACACTATGAAACTCTATCTCTTCTATAGGCTCTCTCGTCTCACTATTAGCAGTGTCCTTATTCATGTATATTGTCTGAGAAGCATTCTCTTCTAAACGAGAAGTCCTAGCAGTAGAATACACAGCAACCAACGTAGAATGACTCCACGGCTGCCCTCCCCCCTACCACACATTTGAGGAGCCCGCATTTGTTAAAGTCCAACACAATTAATCGAGAAAGGGAGGAATTGAACCCCCATAGACTGGTTTCAAGCCAGTCGCATAACCACTCTGCCACTTTCTTCAATAAGACTCTAGTAAAACAGCTATTACACTGCTTTGTCAAAGCAGAGTTGTGGGTTAGACCCCCGCGTGTCTTATATAATAATGGCACATCCCCAACAACTAGGATTCCAAGACGCAACCTCACCTCTAATAGAAGAGCTTCTTCACTTCCACGACCACGCCCTAATAATTGTATTCCTAATTAGTGCATTTGTACTTTACATTATTGTGGCCATGGTTACTACCAAAATTTATGATAAATACATTTTAGACTCCCAAGAAATCGAAATTATCTGAACTGTCCTCCCGGCAGTTATCCTTATTATAATCGCCCTTCCCTCCCTACGCATTCTTTACATTATAGATGAAGTCAACGACCCACACCTAACAGTGAAAGCTATAGGCCATCAATGATACTGAAGCTACGAATACACCGATTACGAAGAACTTGGGTTTGACTCCTATATAATCCCGACCCAAGACCTAATGCCCGGCCAATTCCGACTCTTAGAAACAGACCACCGAATAGTAGTTCCAGTGGAATCACCCATCCGAGTTCTAGTCTCCGCTGAAGATGTTTTACACTCCTGAGCAGTCCCTACACTAGGGGTAAAAATAGACGCAGTGCCCGGGCGTCTGAACCAGACAGCCTTTATTACCTCACGACCAGGGGTCTTCTACGGACAATGCTCCGAGATTTGTGGGGCAAACCACAGCTTCATACCTATCGTGGTGGAAGCCGTCCTATTAGAATCCTTCGAAAACTGACTATCCCTCTCTCTCCAAGACCTATCACTGAGAAGCTTAAAGGGACGAAGCGCTAGCCTTTTAAGCTAGAGACTGGTGACTCCCAACCACCCTCAGTGAAATGCCCCAGCTAAATCCAAACCCATGATTTGCCATCCTAATGTTCACCTGACTAGTCTTTTTATATTACCTCCCTATGAAAATCATAGGACACACTTACCCAAGCGAACAAACCGCTCAAATCCCCTATTTCGCCCAACCAGAAAACTGACTCTGACCATGATTCTAAGCCTCTTCGACCAATTTATGAGCCCCTGACATATGGGAGTCCCTCTACTAGCCATTTCTCTCGTCCTTCCCTGAGTCCTTTTCCCAACACCCACCCTCCGGTGGTTAAATAACCGAATACTAACCTTTCAAAGCTGATTTATTGCCCGATTTACTCACCAAACTTTTCTGCCTCTAAATATTGACGGACACAAATGAGCCCTCCTTCTAGCCTCTCTAATAGTATTTCTTATTACCTTAAATATGCTAGGCCTTCTCCCTTATACCTTTACCCCCACTACACAACTGTCTCTTAACCTCGGCCTTGCCGTGCCCCTATGACTGGCAACCGTAGTAATCGGAATGCGTAATCAACCAACAGCAGCTCTAGGACACCTTCTTCCAGAAGGAACCCCTACACCCCTAATCCCAGTCCTTATTATTATCGAAACAATTAGCCTATTCATCCGGCCCGTTGCCTTAGGAGTACGGCTTACAGCAAACTTAACAGCCGGCCATCTTCTTATCCAGCTAGTCTCAACAGCCGTCTTTGTACTCCTTCCCATAATACCTACAGTAGCCATGCTAACAGCAATCCTGCTTCTTATGTTAACGCTTCTAGAAGTTGCCGTGGCAATAATTCAAGCCTATGTATTCGTTCTACTCCTAAGCCTTTACCTACAAGAAAACGTCTAATGGCCCATCAAGCACACGCGTATCATATAGTCGACCCCAGCCCTTGACCTCTAACAGGCGCAGTTGCCGCTCTGTTAATGACCTCAGGCCTTGCAGTTTGATTCCACTTCCACACCACAACACTTATAACCCTTGGACTTATCCTTCTTCTCCTTACAATATTCCAATGATGACGAGACATCGTTCGGGAAGGCACATATCAGGGACACCACACACCCCCAGTCCAAAAAGGTCTTCGATACGGAATAATTCTCTTTATTACCTCAGAAGTCTTCTTTTTTCTAGGATTCTTCTGAGCTTTTTACCACTCAAGCCTTGCACCCACTCCCGAGCTAGGAGGCTGCTGGCCCCCCACAGGCATCACTACCCTAGACCCATTTGAAGTCCCCCTTCTTAACACAGCCGTCCTCCTTGCCTCAGGAGTCACAGTCACCTGAGCACACCACAGCATTATGGAAGGACTACGAAACCAAGCAATCCAATCTCTAACCCTGACGATTCTCCTCGGATTCTACTTCACTTTCCTACAAGCAATAGAATACTATGAAGCTCCATTTACAATTGCCGACGGAGTCTACGGCTCTACATTCTTTGTAGCAACGGGCTTTCACGGACTGCACGTTATTATCGGCTCTACTTTCCTGGCCGTCTGCCTCCTGCGTCAAGTTCAATACCACTTCACATCTGAGCATCACTTTGGATTCGAAGCAGCTGCCTGATACTGACACTTCGTAGACGTCGTCTGATTATTCCTGTACATCTCTATCTACTGATGAGGATCATAGTCTTTCTAGTATTAACATTAGTATAAGTGACTTCCAATCACCCGGTCTTGGTTAAAATCCAAGGAAAGATAATGAACTTAGTAATAACAATTATTTCTATTACCCTCGCACTCTCTGTTATCCTAGCCACCGTTTCCTTCTGACTCCCCCAAATAACTCCCGATTACGAGAAACTATCCCCCTATGAATGCGGATTCGACCCTCTAGGCACAGCCCGACTGCCTTTTTCTATCCGATTTTTTCTCGTAGCCATCCTCTTCCTCCTATTCGACTTAGAAATTGCTCTCCTTCTCCCTCTCCCCTGGGGCGATCAATTAACATCCCCCCTCCTCACCTTCTTATGAGCCTCCGCCGTCTTAGCCCTTCTTACCCTAGGCCTAGCCTACGAATGACTCCAAGGCGGACTAGAATGGGCCGAATAGGCAGTTAGTTTAAGAAAAACATTTGATTTCGGCTCAAAAACTTCTGGTTAAAGTCCATAACTACCTAATGACCCCCGCTCACTTCACTTTCTCGTCAGCATTTATACTAGGGCTCACAGGCCTTGCCTTCCATCGAACACACCTCCTCTCTGCCCTTCTCTGCTTAGAAGGAATGATACTATCCCTATTTATTGCTATGTCCTTATGAACACTGCAACTAGATGCCACCGCCTTCTCACCCTCACCCATGCTCTTGCTAGCATTTTCAGCTTGCGAAGCAAGCGCAGGCCTGGCCCTTCTAGTAGCAACAGCTCGCACCCACGGCACCGACCGCCTGCAAAGCCTAAACCTCCTACAATGCTAAAAATTCTCATTCCCACCTTAATGCTAGTTCCAACGATTTGACTCTCCCCTGCTAAACGCCTGTGACCCGTAACTCTCGCACACAGCCTAATCATCGCCCTAGCCAGCTTCTCCTGGTTAAAAAACCTCTCAGAAACAGGATGATCCTGCCTCAACTCATACCTAGCAACTGACCCTCTCTCCACGCCCCTCCTAGTCCTCACCTGCTGACTCCTCCCCCTTATAATCCTTGCTAGTCAAAATCACCTGGCCTCCGAACCCATTGGCCGCCAACGAATGTATATTACACTTCTGACTACCCTTCAAATCTTCTTAATTATAGCATTCGGTGCTACCGAGATTATTATGTTTTATATTATATTTGAAGCCACCCTCCTTCCGACCCTAGTCCTAATTACCCGATGAGGTAATCAAACAGAACGACTAAGCGCAGGATTCTACTTCCTATTTTACACTCTAGCAGCATCCCTTCCCCTCCTTATCGCCCTACTACTCCTTCAAAATACCACAGGAACCCTATCCCTACTAACCCTACAATTCTCCAACCCCCTCCACCTCACCTCCTACGCAGACAAGATTTGATGAGTCAGCTGCTTACTAGCATTCCTAGTCAAAATACCACTTTATGGAGTACACCTTTGACTGCCCAAAGCACACGTTGAAGCCCCCGTTGCAGGTTCTATAGTTCTTGCCGCTGTCCTACTAAAACTTGGGGGTTACGGAATGATGCGTATATTAACAATTCTTGAACCACTTACCAAAGAACTAAGCTACCCATTCATCATCCTCGCACTATGAGGCGTAATTATAACAGGCTCAATCTGCCTACGCCAAACTGATCTTAAATCACTCATCGCCTATTCTTCAGTAAGCCACATAGGCCTAGTAGTAGGAGGCATTCTAATTCAAACAGCCTGGGGCTTCACAGGCGCTCTCATTCTTATAATTGCACATGGTCTGACTTCATCCGCCCTCTTCTGTCTTGCAAACACTAACTACGAACGCACCCATAGCCGAACTATGTTACTAGCCCGGGGCCTACAAATAGCCCTCCCACTAATAACATCCTGATGATTTATTGCCAGCCTAGCTAACCTAGCTCTTCCACCCCTCCCCAACCTCATAGGAGAACTAATAATCTTTACATCACTTTTTAACTGATCCTGATGGACCTTTATTCTTACAGGGGCTGGAACACTAATCACAGCAGCCTACTCCCTCTACATATTCCTAATGACCCAACGGGGCCCACTCCCAGCACATATTATTGCCTTAGACCCCTCCCACTCACGAGAACATCTACTAATCACCCTCCACCTCCTCCCCCTCCTTCTTCTGATTCTAAAACCAGAACTAATCTGAGGTTGAACCTCCTGTAGGTATAGTTTTAACAAAAATATTAGATTGTGATTCTAAAGACAGAGGTTAAAATCCCCTTACCCACCGAGAGAGGCTCGCAGCAACGAAGACTGCTAATCTTCGCCACCTTGGTTAAACCCCTAGGCTCACTCGAACGCTCCTAAAGGATAACAGCTCATCCGTTGGTCTTAGGAACCAAAAACTCTTGGTGCAAATCCAAGTAGCAGCTATGCACTTTACACCCCTTATTATAACATCAAGCTTAATCCTTATTTTTGCACTTCTACTCTACCCGGTACTTACAACTTTGAACCCTAACCCCCAAAAGCCCGACTGAGCCTTAACCCAAGTTAAGGGGGCAGTAAAAGCAGCCTTCTTTATCAGCCTCCTGCCCCTCTGCCAATTCCTCAACGAAGGCGCAGAAACAGTCATCACCAACTGAACCTGAATAAACACCACAACCTTTGACATTAACATTAGCTTCAAGTTCGATTATTACTCCATTACTTTCACCCCCATTGCCCTCTACGTCACCTGAGCCATCCTTGAATTCGCATCTTGATACATACACTCAGACCCCTTCATAAACCGATTCTTTAAATACCTCCTCATCTTCCTCATCGCCATAATCATCCTAGTCACAGCAAACAATCTATTCCAACTCTTCATTGGATGAGAAGGAGTGGGTATTATATCCTTCCTTCTTATCGGCTGATGATACGGACGAGCAGATGCAAATACCGCCGCCCTCCAAGCAGTTCTATACAATCGAGTAGGAGATATTGGCCTACTCTTTGCCATAGCCTGAATCGCAATAAACCTTAATTCCTGAGAATTACAACAAATTTTCGCAACAGCCAAAGACATAGACCTAACCCTCCCCCTTCTAGGCCTTATCCTTGCTGCCACTGGAAAGTCAGCCCAATTCGGCCTACACCCCTGACTTCCCTCTGCCATAGAGGGCCCTACACCGGTCTCTGCCCTATTACACTCTAGCACCATGGTTGTAGCCGGCATTTTCTTACTCATCCGAATAAGCCCCTTATTACAAGATAACCAACTAGCACTAACAACCTGCCTATGCTTAGGAGCACTAACCACGCTATTTACTGCCACCTGTGCACTCACACAAAATGACATCAAAAAAATTGTTGCTTTCTCCACATCAAGCCAACTAGGCCTAATAATAGTTGCTATTGGGTTAAACCAACCCCAACTCGCCTTCATTCACATCTCCACCCACGCCTTTTTTAAAGCACTACTATTCCTATGCTCCGGTTCAATTATCCACAGCCTCAACGACGAACAAGACATTCGAAAAATAGGGGGTATGCATCGTCTAACCCCCTTTACATCCTCCTGCCTTACTGTCGGCAGCTTAGCCCTCACAGGCACACCCTTCTTAGCCGGCTTCTTTTCAAAAGACGCCATCATTGAAGCACTAAACACATCACACCTCAACGCCTGAGCCCTTGTCTTAACCCTTCTAGCCACCTCCTTCACAGCTGTCTACAGCCTACGTGTGGTCTTCTTCGTATCTATGGGGCACCCCCGATTCAATTCTTTTTCCCCCATCAACGAAAACGACCCCGCAATAGTCAACCCTATAAAACGACTAGTCGGAGGGAGCATCGTCGCCGGCTTCGTGATTATCTCAAATACCCTCCCCCTAAAAACACCCGTCATATCTATACCCCCCTTACTTAAGCTAGCCGCCCTAGCCGTTTCTATTCTAGGCCTAATCTTAGCCCTTGAATTAGCATCCCTAACAAGCAAACAATTCCAACCAACCCCCCGACTAACCTACCACCACTTCTCCAATATATTAGGATTCTTCCCAATGATCATGCACCGCCTTCCACCCAAACTTAACCTATCCCTGGGACAAACAATTGCTACCCAAATAATTGACCAAACTTGACTAGAAAAAACTGGCCCTAAAGCCGTAACTTCCTTAAACACCCCCCTCATCTCAACCGTCAGCAACGTCCAACGAGGAATGATTAAAACCTACCTTATTACATTCCTCCTAACCCTATCTCTCGCGACCCTCGCACTTCTATTCTAAACAGCCCGAAGAGTCCCCCGACTCAGACCCCGAGTTAGCTCCAGTACCACAAATAGAGTAAGAAGAAGCACCCACGCACCCACAACCAACAACCCACCCCCCAACGAATACATCAACGCAACCCCACCAACATCCCCCCGAAGTACAGAAAACTCACTAAACTCCTCCGCCGATACTCAAGAAAATTCATACCAGCCCTCGTATAAAAAGCAAGTAACCAAGGCCACCCCTAGAATGTACATAGCCATGTACATGGCGACAGTCCCGCTTCCAAAGGTCTCAGGATAAGGTTCGGCGGCAAGAGCCGCCGAATAAGCAAACACAACTAGCATTCCCCCCAGATAAATTAAAAATAAAATTAAGGACAAGAAAGAGCCCCCATGCCCCGCTAAAATCCCGCACCCAAACCCTGCTACCACTACCAACCCTAAAGCAGCGAAATAAGGAGAAGGATTAGAGGCTACCACAATAAGACCCAACACTAAGCCCAGTGAAAATAAAGATATCATATAAGTCATAATTCCTGCCAGGACTTTAACCAGGATTAATGGCTTGAAAAACCACCGTTATTATTTAACTACAAGAACCCTAATGGCAAGCTTACGCAAAACCCACCCCCTCCTAAAAATCGCTAATGATGCACTAGTTGACCTTCCAGCCCCCTCCAACATTTCAGCATGATGAAACTTTGGCTCCCTTCTAGGCCTCTGCCTAGTGTCTCAAATCGTAACAGGACTATTCCTAGCCATACACTACACCTCAGATATCGCAACAGCTTTCTCATCTGTTGCCCACATTTGCCGAGACGTAAATTACGGGTGACTAATCCGAAATCTCCACGCCAACGGCGCATCCTTCTTTTTCATCTGCATCTACTTCCACATTGGCCGAGGCCTATATTATGGCTCCTTCCTTAACAAAGAAGCATGAAACATTGGAGTAATTCTTTTATTATTAGTAATGATGACTGCTTTCGTTGGCTACGTCCTACCCTGAGGCCAAATGTCATTTTGAGGAGCCACCGTCATTACCAATCTCCTATCCGCAGTCCCCTATATTGGCAACACCCTTGTTCAATGAATTTGAGGGGGCTTCTCAGTAGACAATGCAACCCTTACCCGCTTTTTCGCTTTCCACTTCCTCCTACCTTTCATTATCGCAGCCATGAGCCTCATTCACTTACTCTTCCTACATGAGCAAGGTGCAAACAACCCCCTCGGCCTAAACTCAGATGCAGACAAAATCCCCTTCCACCCCTATTTCTCCTACAAAGACCTTTTAGGGTTCGCGATCCTTTTGATCGCACTTACTTGCCTAGCACTCTTTTCACCCAATCTTCTAGGCGACCCAGACAACTTCACCCCAGCCAACCCCCTTGTTACTCCACCACACATCAAGCCCGAATGATACTTCTTGTTTGCATACGCGATTCTGCGATCAATTCCTAACAAATTAGGAGGTGTTTTAGCCTTACTGGCATCAATTCTCGTATTACTACTAGTCCCATTAATCCATACTTCAAAACAACGAAGCCTAACATTCCGACCCATAACCCAATTCCTGTTTTGAACACTGATTGCAAACGTTGCTATCCTCACCTGAATCGGAGGAATGCCTGTCGAGGACCCCTACATCATCATTGGCCAAATCGCTTCCTTTCTCTATTTCTTCCTATTCTTGGTACTTATACCACTTGCTGGTTGATTAGAAAATAAAGTCCTTGAATGATCCTGCATTAGTAGCTCAGCCTCAGAGCGCCGGTCTTGTAAACCGGACGTCGGGGGTTAAAGTCCCCCCTACTGCTCAAAGAAAGGGGATTTGAACCCCCACCGCTAACTCCCAAAGCTAGAATTCTTAAATTAAACTATTCCTTGAACTATGTATAAGTACATATAAATCTGGTTCTCTTACATATTCATTATATGCATAATCTAACAGCATTATGCACCAAAATTAATATTATATGTTATGAGCACATTTTTCTGTATTCTTGTCATTAACCTGCTTAGATACACATCCTATCATAATATTAATTATGTTTATCGATGTGAAGTATAAGATTAAAATTTAAATACTACATGTTTCTTAACATGAAGCCTACCAAGATATAAAATACAAGTTAATGATTACAGTTATTGAGATCTGGGACAAATATCTGTAAAGGTTCCTATAATTGAACTCACGACATCTGGTTCCTATTTCAGGGCCAATAAGGTTGTACTTGCCCAATGGTTTACCAACTCCTGGCATAAGTTAATGTCGAGGAAACATCTCCGGAAACAACCCCCATGCCGAGCGTTCTCTCCACAGGGGTCACTGGTATTTTTTTATCTTTTTCCTAAATCATCTGACACTTCACAGTGCAAGCAAGCGCAAGAAAATCAAGGTTGTACAAGTGTTAAAACTGTACAATTACTGAACAATAATATTAATATAATTAATGCTAGAAGGAATTTGAACCTAAGAATTACATTAAATTAAGTCAAGGACATAAGACTTAACTTACCTTAATATAACCTTTATAACGTACAATGTGCCCCGGGTGCTTGTAACTATAAATATTGTATATTTTTAGTAATTTTCCCCCCCCCTCCCCCCCCAAGAAGCTAACACCTTCACCAGCCCCCTAAAAAACAGGATACCCCCGAATACATTTTTCTAATCTAAAATATGCATATTTGCAATATTACAGTATTGCACAC